ATAGTCAAAATCATTCCATTCAGGGTCTTTTATTCTACCAAAGCGTCGAATTTCTAAATTCTCATAGGGTCCCCCTGGAATTCCTTCCAGAGCCTGTTGGATAATTTTTATGGATTCTGTCATTTCACTGATTCGTACTAAATACCGAGCTAATGAATCCCCTTCTTTTTGCCATTGAATCTCCCAATCAAATTCGTCGTAAGACTCATAACGATCAATTTTACGAAGATCCCACTGTATTCCGGAAGCTCGTAGCATTGGGCCCGATAAACCCCAATTTAGTGCTTCTTCTGCGCCAATAATGCCTACGCCTTCAACTCGTTCTAAAAAAATAGGATTCCGCGTAATAAGCTTTTGATATTCAGCAACCCCGGTTAAAAAATAATCGCAAAAATCCAAACATTTATCTATCCAGCCATGAGGTAGATCAGCAGCTACCCCTCCGATACGAAAATAATTATGCATCATGCGCATACCGGTAGCAGCTTCGAACAAGTCATATATTAACTCTCGTTCTCGAAAAATATAGAAGAAAGGGGTCTGTGCCCCAATATCTGCCATAAAAGGGCCAAGCCATAACAAATGAGAAGCGATACGACTTAACTCCAACATAATAGCTCTGATATAGCTAGCCCTTTTAGGTACTTGAATATTGCCTAGCTGTTCGGGTCCATTTACGGTTATTGCTTCTGTGAACATAGTAGCTAAATAATCCCAACGTGTTACATAAGGCAAATATTGTATAATTGTTCGATTTTCCGCAATTTTCTCCATCCCTCTATGTAAATAACCCAGTATTGGTTCACAATCAATAACATTTTCACCATCGAGAGTAACAATCAGTCGAAGAACACCATGCATTGATGGGTGGTGAGGGCCCATATTGACTATCATGAGGTCTTTTCTTGTAGTTGGTGCAATCATAAGTTTTTTCCCGAGTCGTTCTTCCATGCATTGCTGAAAGTAAAAAGAAGTTCATCAAAATTTAAACGACTAAGCTCAAATGGTATCACGCTTCAAATTAACGAGTTTTTATCTCTCGAATATTTAACTCACTAATTAATTCTTTATAGCGTCTTCTATTTTTTTTTGACAAATAGGCTAGCAGTCGTTGGCGTTTTCCCAAAATTTTCCGCAAACCTCTCTGGGATGAAGAGTCTTTTTTGTGCAATTCCAAATGTGAAGTAAGTCTTCTTATCTTAGTGGTAAAACTGAATACTTGAAATTCAACAGACCCTCTGTTTTCTTCGTTTTCTTTTTGAGAAATAACCGAAATGAATGAATTTGTTACCATAAAAAAATCCCCTTTCCCTTTTTACAGATATGGATTTTATTGATCAGTAATAATAATGCCATTAATTGGAATCTGGTATATACAATAATCTAATCCAAATTTCTTTATGAACTCCTAATTTTCTGAATTCAAATCAATTAATCCAATTTCTAATTGGATTTAGATAGGGATAGAAAAGGATTGGTACATTTTCGCATCGAAGAATTTAGACCTAAAACAAAGAAGATTTTGTTGATTCATTTCGAGATCTAATCGAGACATTATTCATTTCCTATTGGATATTAGAATGAAATGTGAGACAAGACATGTGATCTATGTATTTGTTTGCTTTGATATACCCTATTATATATATAGGGTATAGAATATATAGAAAAAGTGTATTATCCACGAAATGTCAAAATTGCAATCGTGGATACAGATGTATTCTTAACATACTGAAACGACTGCCATTATTGGTATCAAACCAATAACGATTCATACAAGCTAAATCCTCTAATCGATAATTAGGCCAAAGAAAGAGCTTTAATTTCATTAATTGATTTTTCTCTCTATCAAAATGGTTACTGTCATGCGAAACTTGGCTGCTGTCTTTTACGTCCTTTGCATTCCAAAATACTGGATTTCTATCTTCACCATTTCTATTCTTTGAATTAAAACAACTTAGAATTTGCAACTTTCTACGACGTCTAAACGATAAAATATTTTCAGGAACAAGCAAATCCAAATGATTTTTGTCTCTATTTTCAGTTATTCTTTGGTGTGATGAAATAGTTTCATCAAAATTCTTCTTAGAAACATATCTTTGTTCTTGGTATTTTTGATTAGTTTGGTGCTTACTCTTATGAACCAATGAAATACCTATGGTTTGATACATAATAAATTGTGCATCGTTTTTTCCAAACAGACGAATGGGTTCTATAATCAATATTCCCTTTTTCATCAATTGGTTAAGAGTTAAATTCTTCTCAATCAGCATTATATCCAAACTCATTTCTCTATTTTGAATCAAGGGTATAGTAATTTGGGTTGGATCTATCAGTCTAAGCAGGAGACAATATACCTTGACATTATTGATCAGTCTTTGATTCAAAGTATCGTCCCATCTCAATTGAAAAAGCAAATAACGTTTCAGGAAGAAATCTAGTTCTGCTCTCGCGCTGCTTTTGTATTGTTTTTTCTTTTTCCCCTTTTTCATGTCTGATCTTGCATAATTTTCTTCACTATCTTTTTGTTGTGAGAGAACGGATCCAAGATTTCCTCGACTTGTGGGTTCTTTTTCTCCTTGATTTCGATGCTTTTTATTCGATGGTATCAAAAAACTTCCTTTTTGCTTTTGATTTATTTTTTTATTTTCACTACTATTTTCATTTTTATTCAAATTTGAAAGAAGTAATTTGCTTGGTATAAACCAAGGTTTCCTTTTATATGCATTATAAAGTAACACAAATTCTGGGAAGAACCAAGGTTCCAAATTCGCTATGTGACACTTTAGCATTTTTTCATTCATTCCCATCCAATCAAAAAATACTTTGTCGGAGTTTGGTGGATTGATTTCTGGAATCATAAGGTAAAAAAGATCTTTTTTAGGAATTATTTGAGTATTTTGATTCCCATTGCTGACCCAGGTCTCAATATCGCCTTTTTGTTTAAGATCAAAATTGAGAATGTTCCAATCAAAATATTTTCTATCGACCGTTTTTTCCATATATAGAATATGGACCTTTCCTAGATAATTATCGATAGGGATGTTCCTCAGTATATTTTCTTTATGCGTGTTATAAGAAATCTCTTGCTTCTTACGTCCTTGAAACGGAGATCTATAAAAAAAGTATTCCGTTTTATTTTCATAATTAAGAAATTTATATGATAAAAGATCATATTTATAGTATTTTTGCAAATTCTCTTTTCTTTTTTGATTAGATAATGAATATACTTCAATTTGTTTTTTTTTTTTGAAATCAATTAATTGGTCTTTTTCATATGAATGCCTTTTGCTAAAATTTTCCTTTTTAGCTATACGACGTTGATGAACTGTATTGCGCCATTTTTCTGGTATTAATCTATACCATCTGCTCTGAGATAAATTGTATTGATAATATCCTCTTAACCACTTTTTCCATTGATTCATTTCATAACTCGGAAGTTTCTTATCCCCTAATTTCGAATCAACCATTCCTTGTGTTTCAAAAGAATCCTTTATTTCAGGCGGGGGGATTCCTTGAGATTGAAGAACAGCTTTTAATTTATACGAGTTACTAACTTGGATTTGTGATAATTTGAAAAATACATATGCTTGTGACACGTAGGATAAGTCATAAAAAATAGGTGAATTTTTTTGACTATTACTAATATTATCAAGTGACTTTTTTATAGTCGAAATAAATGGAATTAGATTTTTCTTAATTTTATTAATTCTTTCTTGTTTTCTTTCATTATTGTAAATGGATTTATCAATAATTTTTTTTGTTGATTCAAGAAAAAGTTCTGTATTCATTCTGGGAATATTAATGATACATAAAAATATATCTGTGTAGATTCTTTCAATGAAAAATTTCAAAAAAAGAGGTAATTTAGAGATTAATTGAGCATTTCTTTTTTTGAATATTTGCCATTTTTCGAATCTTTTAGCATTATAACTTGTTTTTTTAAGACTAATATTATTTATTCTTGGAGTTACTTTTTTTTGCTCTTTTATAATTCTTTCTATTTGATTTCGAATTGTACTTGTTCTAGTAGTCAAATCCTTGATTTTTTTTTCTGTTAATGAATAATTTGTCCAATTCGTAGATGCAATTTCACTAAATGATTCGTGAATTAGCTGATTGCTTATTATAGAATCTTTTTCTTCTTTAATTTCACTTGATTCATATACTTCTCTTCCTGTTAATCGAAATAACAGAATTTTTGAAAGTTCTTTTATTATTCTTTTTATAAAAATAACACTTTCGATAACCCATTCTTTTGTTTCTTTTAAAACTTTTCGAAGTAATTTTATTTTTCTTTTAAAAACTATTAGAACTCGAGAAGACTTCTTTTTAAATTTTCCAATTTTTTTTTCAATTTCCTTAAAAATGGGTTTAAAAAAGGAAGGTCGTTTTCGGGGCGAACCAAAAGGAAGTTCAGTTTCCATTCCCCAAACTGTTAAAAAACAAAAATCATCTTTTTCTTTTTTCTTTTTCATTAAACCTTTCTTAGATGATCGTAATTTCGATTTGTGCCAGGGTTTCAGACGGAAAGGAAATAAGATTTTTATCTGAATACCGTCTGTCAACCAATTTTTCGGAAATTCTGTTTCGGATAATGGAACACCATTATAGGTACATTTAACATGCATCTCTCTATTCCATTCCTGTAAATCCTCAAACCATTCGGGAAATTGAAATAGGAACATGCGTCCACTATTTTTTGCAATTAGCAATGAAGGTAATACAATATATTTTCTAAAAATAGATTGAGTTAGTAACATGCAACCTCTTATTACTTGTGTAATTGGAATGGTATCCCAGGCCTCTGCTATCTGTATTCGCTCTTTCTCCGTTCTTTCCTTCGTCTCTTTTTCTTCTTCTCTTTTTCTTTCGTCTTCTGTATACTCTACAATTTTGAATGCTTCCCCTTTCCCCACCCAATTTCTAAAAATTACTTTAATCAGCCCGGAGATATCAAAAGAAAAAAAAGGGGATTTTTCTATTCTGTCCAAAAAAAGAGG